TATGAACGTGGAAAATATACCGGATTGGTCGATTCGAATTGAAGTTGTCAAGTCATCCATAACTGTTTAGTCAAAACAAGAATTCATTTTGAATTTGGACCAAATACTCTAGTTTCCTTTGTTTATTACGGGGACATATCTCATTTCAAGATTTATCGACTGAGGATCCTATTTCCAGTCTACTTCATTTTTTTTTTTTTCTTTAGTTAGTATAACTCTAACTATTACGCTTAGACAAATTATCTTGTTTTCGCCTAGGATTCTTGTTAAAGAAAGCGACTTCCAAATGAAATTCAAATATTCAAATAATAATTCTATTTCGTGTTTAAGAATTTCGCACTTATGATTATTTGAAATGTTTTTTTCAGAAAAATTCGATTTATAGATTTCCATTTTTTTAGGAATAGAAATAGAATCAGGAGTTTTTTTGTCATTTTTTTTTCTTTGAATCTAACAAGTATTCAAATGGAAGAGAATGGATAGGTATTTTCATCTCAGGATTTCAAATATCTTAATCTTAGTGTTGGTATATTCCGTTTATTATTATTAGTAGTAGAAGTTTATTATTATTAGAATCTGGTTGGATTTTTCTCTTGATTGAATACAGAAAAAGAAGACCATCGCCTTTTTGTTGTGCTTCGCTAGGTCCAGGTAAGGTATACGAAGAAAAAGCTTATTTAAAATTGTTTAAAATGAAACTTAGCAAAGATATTTGTTTTTCAACAAACTTTGGCTTGTCCACAAATAGATCAGGTTATTCCCTAGATCTATGTGAATTATTCTTTGGGGTTTTTCAACAGGCTCGTGTCATGATTTTGACTTCTTAAATTCATTAAGGTTAGGTATACCAAAGAAAGGGAATATCACTCCCCTTGATTGTGGACAGGAAATTTCATATGGAATTTCCCTCCGAAGATTAATGACGAAAGGTTGGTTTTTTTATCCACGTTTTTCCTTACTTTAGAAATGATTGCATTTCTAGGAATCATTTGGTTTCGATGAACCCCCTTGTCAGTTACAAGCAACAAACAAGAATGAAGAAATGAAAATGATATATAGAAATAATAATGTATTTCCCATTTGCAGGGGAGGGCTTATTATGTATAGATGGACTCGAACCGTAGACCTTCTCGGTAAAACGGATCAAACTTATTATTATCAAAATGGGCTATACGGACTCAAAGACCCAACATGCATTTTTTTACAGCACAGACCTATTATTATCAAAATGATCTGAACTGTTTCAAAGACCCAACATGCATTTTTTTTGCATTGGGCTCTTTCATTAACTGCTAGAAATATCAGCCAATCCGCCATATTTTTTCTTGACAGAAAAATAAGATAATAAGATAAGGAGATGGCTCCATGTGCTCTGATTCATTATTTGGGATTCTGATCCAGGAGCACTACCAAAGTGTTTCAAAGGTGGGGTTATCTTGACGTAGGTATGCCTATGGCCTAGATCATTTTTAGTTAAATAAAGTCTCTATCGTTCAGCTTCAAAAAGAAAATATGAAACTTCATACACCTTCAAGTTCATAGGACGAAAAGAGATTTTTGGAGCGCCTTATACTCATTATGCCTAGCATTGAATGTACTGGTATTCACCTTATCAATATCTCAAATCAATGATGGGTCTGTTTGGTACCTAAACGGGGCACCAAACTGGACCGAACCTTTTGTCAGGCTATTGTTCCCTCAAAGTTATGGAGTAAGACATCGATTTTTCAATAAGATCAGAGAAATTTGATTGTCTTAGTGCTTGTGATGCATATTTTATCATGTATATAATTTCTTGTCAAGATTAATATGAATATTCTATGATCCAACATTTTCAATTTTTGAGTAGTCTTGCTTAGATTAGTATTGCTTAGAAGTAATATGATATTTATAATCCATCGACGGGATGGGTCCCATTTGGTTTTCTTTAGGATGATAAATGACCTACTTAACTCAGTGGTTAGAGTATCGCTTTCATACGGCGGGAGTGATTGGTTTCATCCATAGTAGGTAGAACTTATCAGATACCGGAGTCAACGGTATCTAATAAGTTTTTTTTGACCCATTTATTTACTTATTTATTTCCGTTTTGAACTGCGTTGTATCAAAATTGGATTCTGCTTGATTGGATTCACTCGACAGAATCCAATCCAAATAGGGTTTAGAAACAGAATTTCTTTGGATTATTCGAACGCACCAACTAGTTAGGAAATCGCATTGACAGCTTCTACTCTTGTCCTAGCTCGTCGGAGAGCTAGATTTGCCTCAATTATTTGTCTCTTTCCTTCAGCTTTTCTCAAATTAACTTCTGCTATTTCAAGAGTTTTCTGAGCTTCCTTTAGATCAATATCACTCCCCTTTTCCGCATCATTTACTAAAACAGTGATCTCATTATTGCCTATTCTAGCAAAACCACCCATTAGAGCCATCGTTAACCATTGGTCCTTAAGACGTATTTTTAAAATCCCTATATCCACAGCTGTAGCAATAGGGGCATGGT